GAAACTATTCACCCAATGTTGTATGGGAAACTGTCCTTTCCAGTAGACGGGTACCTGCCCCCGGAAGATAGATGCCACGGAAAATACCCTAAAATCTCTGTTGTGTGCCCCGACAATCAATATTCCCAATATTCGTACCTTGTTGAATAAGAAGAACTAGCCGTCTCTGAACAATCATCACTAGTCAGTCGTCCGAAACCTATTACTATTCCTCTGCTTCTCCATTTGCTCGATCAGGGGAACCACGCCAACATACGGTGCGCTTAAGACGAATGTCATATAAGGAGAGGAGGACGGGGCTCAAGCCCTACAGTACAGGTCGGTCAACCACTACTCTAAGTCTACTCTAAATGCAATTCCTTTAGCTGACATAACATAAAGAGTCTCTTCTCCAGCGAGCTTATTATTAAGCAGCAGCCTCTGATTCTTCAATTGCTCTTTCTTTCGCTCCATTCCCGGGCTAGGATAGCCTAGAGTAATAATATACTCATATGGAGACATTAGAATAGAAGAAGGGGAAAGCTGAAAATAAAATAAGGTCTCTAACTCCCCGGTTTGTCGTTCAGCAGCTTTTGGATCTGACTCTAAAAGTAAGTAAGTCAAGTCATTGAATAAAGTCTGTATTTTTTATACTTTTCTGGACTTACTAAGAGTGAGCACTTTCCCCCAGAGTTCAAGTTGAATTGCTTGATTAAGTCAGCATGGGAAAGGGAAGTCTTCAGTAAGTAGGGATTGAGCTTTGGGAAATTGAATAGATGGAATAGATCCCTCATCTCCTTGAGCTTCACTCCTAGCGGTAGGGAAAGACATTTAGACTACTACCAATACCAAGTGCTTCCGGTACCATACCAAGGGGTAGAGCACTCACTTAAATGTGGCGAACCGTACCTAGAGAGAAAGATCCCGAGACTGGGAAAGAAAGGCTTCATGGATCGAGTCATTCCATAGATATTATGGTAGGGTCACTATTCAATCACTGCGCCTTCCCACTAATCAAAAAATAAAAAGGCAAGGAAGGAATTTGATTGATATGGATGCTTTATTGAAGCTCTCTTCCGATATATGAAATGGGATACCAAGGGGAAGCAGGAATTAGACCAATAGGGCACTGCTCTCCGCCTGTCGTAACAACAAAAAAAGTCCATACCGGAATTTCATTACCTTATTCCTAAAACGGAGACATTGGTACAACAGAAGGCTCGAGATACCTCTATCTGTCCCTTGCTTCTTCATTCCTGACTGGCAACAAGCTCTGTTCTGTTCTAATCACTTCGATTTCCGTACACGACTACTCAGAGTAAAAAATTTGTACATTTTAGTAATGCAAACAATCCTTTTTTTGGAGCTGACGCTCTTTTTTTTGTTGGTTCATAGTCCACACGGGGTTCTGGTCTTGTTACTTTATGTTCCGGATAAAATTGATCCCTCGATCAAGTCCTAACTAGAAATCTCTTAAGAAAAGACGATAAATTGGATTCGAGGCGAAAGCCTTCCCCGCCGTTACGGAGTTATTCTGCTCTAATCTCCGAAATCGAAGGACTTCATACGGGCTGAGGACTTAGTATTGATTCATGCAAAGATGCTCCTCTAAAGCTGGAATAAGGGATTGTCCACTTCACCGCCCCGAAGAGCAGTGGCTCTGTTGTTTTGCACGCCTACGGAGAGAGACTCAAAAAGTACCGACGCTCAATCGAAAGAAAGAGAAATCCACTATATGCTTAACTCATGCCCCAGGAATCCCTAGACACAGGGGGTACGAACTAATTTTTTACTGGAGGGGAGGCTGGGGAAAAGCATAGAGCGTGCGGGCTCAGCTCTCGCACTCCTCCCATCCGCGAAGCTGAGGCGGGAGAAAAAGCATAACTCCCCGGTCTCATAGGTTACCTTTCGATCTTCCCCCCCCGTGACGCTCCCAAATCGATCGCTATCCTTTTCTTGCTTTCTTGTTGTCTTGAATTGTTATAGAGCGGCTTTATATCAGGTATAGTTGGTAGGATGAAGTGGGATGAAGCCTTAGTGGATATAGCAAGTGTGACGGGGAGGCGGCTCGGGCGTAGTGGGTCTGGACGCCTAGCATGAAAGAGCCTTCTCTGGTAGCGGCACTATACCTTAGTCTCTCTCTAGCTTCCAGTCTATATAAAACGTAGTTAGCAGAGGTCAGTCTGTCTGGCGTTCCCTCGCGTCAAGGGCTACTTTTGCATCGGCTCTCTCTCGTTCTCGTTAGGGAATTACCGAGGCGAAAGCTGCTCTCTCGGAAGTAAGTTTCCCCGCTGGGACTAGTCTAAGAAACTTTCACTTGAATTGCCAAGCCTCTTGTGGTAACGCCCTTGACGAATTACGTTCAACGCCCCTTTATGACTTTCCCGACCGGCGCCCCGGGTTGGTAGCCGGGCTCCGGGACATTACTACCACGGCGACTATCGACCCGAGCCCAAAGAAGGGAAAAAACGAACGGACTAAAGCGAGGAGTTCATTGGCCATACATAGTTAAGGAGGATGGGGGCCAACCTCTTTCCTGACCCATGGCCCCAGTGTGTCACTTGGTTAGCATTTCTAGAAAGGGAGAGTCGGGCTAGTTTTTCGATAGGGAAAGAGACAGGGGAGTTGGCTGTAATGGAGACAATTCGGATGGACGATATGGATTTATTCGAGATGGTTAACCACTTTTTTAACCGTGAGAGGGGGGTCATTCAGAACCCGCTGGCTCCAGAACGGGGGGCGGCTCCAGAGGCGCTGCCGCAGGCGCCAGCACCGACTGAAGTTGCCCACCCCGCTCCCGATCAAAAAGAGCGTGCGGGACTTCGAAGGGGCATTCAAACTTGAATTCGTGAGCAACTGCACGAACATTGTGAAAAGGGGAAAGGGCGGCTGTCCGTGCACTTTCCGGAAATGACGGAAATCTAGTCCAGTGCCGCGAAGGCGATAATGTCTTACGATCTGGGGATCTCCGCGGAGACGGATACGGAAACCCCCCGCAGATGGGTAGAGAATATAAGGGGGACCCTAATCTCCTAAAACCAGTCATTAGGGAATACCGACCAAATGAAATGAGTCTGTCTGCCGCTTGATTTCATAACAGAGCCGTTATTCCCGGCTGGCATAGAAGTCTCTCGCGCGGGCGAAGGAGATGCATTTCTGGTACTGGTGGTATTGGACAAGAAAAAAGGGAATAATTTCTTTCTTCTTTCTGCCTTTCTTTCCCATGACGACTAGGAACGGGCAAATCAAAAATTTCACTTCGAATTTCGGACCTCAACATCCTGCTGCTCATGGTGTTTCACGATCAGTATTGGAAATGAACGGAGAAGTGGTGGAACGTGCGGAACCACATATTGGATCACTCCAGTGCGGCACGAAGCCGCTGATGCCGAGTCGGCTCCTATGCCGCTAGCTATGCCCTGCTTGGTCCCCCGGCACGGTGGAGGTTCCGTAGCGCGTCATGAGCACCGGGCTAAGGGGCGGTTGAGCAACTCAAGCGAACCGCCCTACCTTACTACAACATAAGGACAGAAGGGAGAAGGTTGTGAAGGTGGCCTCGTTATCCACACCTCCGGTCGGATGAATGGAGGACCGACCAACCCGGGTTTTCACGAGCGTTGGCGGGTTCTGGAGTGCCTGTCAAGGGCGCTAGCGCATACCCCGGGGTGATCATCACCACCTGCACCTCACATCTCGGCACAGTGGAACGTGTAACCCGCCTGCTGTTCCATTCAACTACATTTGTTCCTGTAATCCATAGCCTAACAGAACGCAGCAGCGAGGGACAACCCGCCCATATAGCCAGCGGGGAGGATGGCACTACTGGCAAAGACCGTCTGGCGAAAACGCCGCAGGCGCGAAGCGTGGTAGGCCTGCGCCGGAGGAGCATAGGGAGGAAAGGGAGCCCGGACGGTGGAAGAGCCAGGGGAGGCCGGGTCATTTGACGGAAATGGAAGGCTTTGGGCTATGAACCTATTAAAGAAGGCCCTATGGAGTAAAGGGAAGTGCATGAATTCTTGGAAAAAGAGGGAGCGAGCCTATCTAAAAAATGGAATCAAGCAAATTCAATGAATAGATAGAGTCAACGGTACGACAGACAGCGCTGCCTACACGCGAATTTGCTTCCGAAGTCGAGCAGTCTCAATTTCACTACAGGATTTTAGAATGAATGCTGGGCTGGGCCACCTCGAATGGCGTGAGCCGCATGCGGGGAGACCCGCACGTACGGTTTTTAGGGGGATCTGGTCGAAAGACCGGCCGGCGCCCACCCGACTAGAGGGACTGAGAAATTAATAGAGTACAAAACTTATCTTCAAGCTTTACCTTATTCTGATCGTTCAGAGGGCGATCGCGGGGTCACTGAATGAAGTCCTCCGTTTCTTTCGGAGGTGCTGACCCGCAGCGAGGCAGAGATGACTAAGTGACATATGGAATATGGCGACGACAACAGCATGTCGTAGAAGGAGATAACAAGTGGAGCCAACGACCCACTAAGACTAACGTATCTACAACTACATCCCCGAGCGGCAGTCAAACGGGGGCGTGAATGCGAGATGCCAGCGGAATGATCGGCCGGACAGAGGCTAGGGCTCCTTCCTTCCCGCCGCGTCCTTCCTTGTGTGTCGGAGATATAAAGCGAGTGCACCGGAAAAGAACGGGAACTGGGTCGATCTATTCTATGTCGAAGCATCCGAAGCATAACTGCACACTCACACGATCTTTGCCGACAGATAGGAGCATTCGGTGGAACCGGTGAACTACACTTGCTTCTGGATAGATGTGTGGGACAGAGGGCTCGTGGTACCTGCTGCCCACCCTTCCTCCTCTGCTTTGAGAACCGTGTGAACGGAGAGTGGGCAGAAGGGAAGGAGGTCCTCATACGGAGTCGCACACTTACTTGAGCAGTGCGGGAGACTGGGGAATGGGTCGAGTAAAGTCCCCTGGGGCCGGAAAAATCACAGAGACGTACTGATACGATAGGGCTTTGATTGGTATTTTTTTTTTCTTAGTGATTGTAAAGA